ACCAGCTTACGTAGAAAAGATTCCATGCCAATAGACTCGTGACATCCATGTACTGAGTCGTCAAATGAGCCACGTTAAGAAAGCCCAAGCTTATACGCATTGGCCCACAGGGTGTCCCAAGAGGGCCCGAATGAAAGACCCAAGCTTACATGAACCATCAAAGAAAGTCCTACAAATGAAGACTTGGGCCTGTCAAGCCTGCTTTCCTCGATGGAAGCCCACAGAAGGGCCAAAACACAACAAGCCTACCCATCATCAAAGCAAGCCCAAGCCCATGCAAGAAGGACCTCATTGTCATGGAAGCCCTTTCCTTACTCCTCAATATAGTCTATGAGAACGTTTTTCTGACCAACTCTCATGGCTTTAGGAGGGGGCGGGCCCCTAAGCTAGCTCTCGCCTTCTTCAGGATTTGCTCCTAAATTCCAGCTATGATCGACCTTTCGAATGAATGAAGTTAGAAGCTAAGGGCTTTGGTCGAGTGCTTTGCCAATCATTCTTCTATGTACGATAGTCATAAGGCAGGGGAAAGAAAGGCAGCTAGGAAGACAAGCTAATCCGAAAGGGCCAGCCCGAGCCAAGGACTAACAAGAAAGAGGAGAGACCGAGATGTGATTGCATACCTACCCGGTGCCTGAGTACATGTGCAAGCACAGCAAAGCCCGTTTTTCTTAATTTCGTCAAAAACGAGACTTTCACAGGTCCGATAGGAGCTCATCGAACTGAACTTGTAGAGTGAGACCCGTGCTCGATATGGTTCATTTCAGTGCTTTTTCTCTCGGTATGCTTCACCACATCCCTGTACTCACCTTGGTACGGTTCTTCGCTCGGCGCTTAGCTCATTTTTTGACCCCGGATATCAAACCTTAGGGCATTACTCAGAGAAAGACAAAACCAAACTAAACAAACAAGCTCGGCTGGCTCATCAATGGTTCGCAGGAGGAGTAGAGTGATTAGCGGGAATTGGAGATTGCTCGTTCGCTAAAGTCCTGTCTGCCTGCCCGTTGATTCAGTACGTTCCTATCCCCTTGGGAAGTTTGATCCATCTTCCTCACCTCTAATGGTTGGTATTGAGCAGCCAGGTGGGGGTTAGAATGGGATCTATCTCATTCCATCGTATATGACATGCACGTTGACCCCCTTTCCAGGTCCACGAATGTAAATCTGTTATGCTTTTTCCATGACGACTGACTCCCCTCTAAAGAATGAAAGAAGGATCAAAGCATCCCGAATGAGCTTTCTCGAACGGATAAAGAAAAGAGTGATTTGAATAGTCAATAAGATCGAGTAATTCAAAGAAAGAGAGAATAAGGAATGTGTCTTCAACCACCTTCGAGATCCTTCAACGTAATGTCGCTTCCCGACTTCTTTCTTCCGGCCTACCCCCGCTCTCTGAAGGCTTTTCCTTCGCTCTGCCGAGCTTACTACTTCTCTTTTTCCTCCGTCAGACTCTGTGGAAGCCCTCCCTTCTACCCCGCGGGAGTCCTTGTTCGGATAAAGCCCTAGCCCTTGGCTTGGTACGCGCCTGCTTTTGAGAGCCTTTCTGCTGGTTCCCTGAGGAGGCCTCATTTTTCTTCGTTAGCATTTTCAAAAGAATGTTCGGCTCAAACCGAATGGTCAAAGGCTGGGAGTCTTGATGGGAATACCGGGGGTTCGTCATTAGTAGTGGGGAAGCCGGCCAATGAACCATGTAGACAGATTAGTAGGTACGGCACGTACCATAGTCTGGGGTACGGATTGACTTACTATTCGATTCGAAGTGGATGACTACCTAGATTAGAATGAGGATTCAATATTTCATTTCGTGATAGTTATCATGGGTTGAAAAGGGACGGGCCAATAGCAACGCAGAAGTTTCATACAAAGGTGCCTTGAACAGGCAGGGAAATGGGGTTCCCGTGGCTCCACTGGATATCCCTGATGATGATTCAGAGGCATCTCCTGCTGAGCCTTTTCTTATCTCCTCTTTGCAACCCGCAAAGCCTGAAAGTGCTAACAAGTCGCGCGAGGCGCTCACGTTTTTTGTCTGGGTGCGGGACCAGACGCAAGCAAGCTTAGAATTAGGTGCAATACTCACTGGACCTATTCTCTTTTGTTGCTTGTTCTGTTCTCCTTGCTTTGAGACCTTTCACTAGCAAGCTCTTTACTACTTATTACGCTCCTCAGTCAGAATAAAAAGGTCTTCCCCGCAGCTTTCGCTTTTGTCTCACCTCGCGGCTTAGGCTTAGGAAGAAGAAAAACAATGTCTGAGAAAATGGTTGTTTTGTTGTTATCCAATTCCAAGGTTCAGGTCCTCAGAAGTAGAAGTTTTAGAATGGGGAATGGGGCGATAAGACATTCCCTTTGTAGGGCATCGTGCAGGTAAAGAAGAGGAATGGCGAGTCTGCCAACAATCTCAAGAAGGCGGGCCACTGCTAACGGAATCGACTGCTAAAGTCAGAGTTCTGTCTGGTTTTGAGACCAGTTTCACCTTTCATAGATCTGGGAAAGACGGTTTTGAGACCGTGGTGGAGCACTCAATGAAGTAATTAGTTAAGAATATAGGAGTTAACCAAAGTACTGCTGACCTACTATATAAATAAGGAAATTGGGAGGTGCCTTCTCTTCTTAACGAGCCCGTTACAGCCCTGATAGAAATTATTCTTCCCTGTCCTTAAATGAAAAGGTTAGTAAGCGAAATCCTTCGGATTACCTTAAAGAAAAGGCTAATGCAAGCCAAGCCGGGCCTTCTTCTTAATATCCCTCTTTCCTTAATGAGTCTGATTTCCTGTCCCGACTCTCCTCTGCTTAGGCGAGTAGCTTCTTTTTCAGCCTCTGTGGCTTGCGGTGACAGAGAGTATAGTTTCCTGGATGAGAAACTTCATCCGTAGCTCGTCTAACAGGTAAACTAGCTTGCTTTCAATGCTTTCCGCGGATCACTCTTTCCGTTGCGGACTTAGTAGATAGGGATAGGGATCAAAGAATCTTTCAGTTCACAAGTCAGGGCGATTAGAACTATTTCATATTGATCGGAGGAAAGAGAAGTTGTCAGTGGTTCCGAGTTGGGAGCGAGAAGTATAGGCAATACCTTCAGTTGACTTTATCGATCCAGTTAACAGAGAACAATACCAACAACTCAATATGCTGTATAAGCAACTGGCCCTATAAGCAAGAGGCCGACGACGACACCTTACCATAGAAGAAGCTGGCTGACAAAGCAGAGGAAAACAGAGCCAGAAGGTCTGATTGCGCTGTGGATTCTCCTTGACTCGATACCTTGTCTCGGTCAGTCTGTTCCGCTGGACACTCTGCTAAATAGGTCTGCTTAAAAGCCAGCTACCAAGTAAACAAGAACAAGATTTTCGACTTTCCCGAAAGGGAAGGAAGACGAGCAATACCTTGACTGCTCACACAGAAGAATAAGGAATTCTCTTTCCCAAGCCTACTGCTAGTATGGAGTACAGAGAAGGAAAGGACTTAGACTAAAGCCTTTTTCGGTACACGGATTGAGGGCTTTTATCGTATCTAATACGGTAAGTTATTGGTTGGCTTATCTCTTGCTTATATCTTTAAGAACTTAAGAACAAACAGTATTGTCTTCCAGTAATGGGTTAGAGGGATTAACTTCTTTCTACTTGGGGATGACCTGTAGCTTCCATTGCCGGAAAAGATCAGTGCTAAACTAGAGACGAGAGTAGCTGCCCCGGACACTGATAATACGGGACACGCTAAGTTATTAAGAGAAAGCTCTGCCTCAAAAGTTCCTTTTTCAATCAAAGAGACGTCCACAAAGCCTGTCAAATCTTAACTGAAAAAGTCAGTAGAAAAGAAAAATTCATATGGGCCTGTCTCTGGGCAAGCAATCTAACCACACAAAGCCTTAGACCCAATCGCCCATGAAAAAGATGGGGGTGTCAAATCTCCTGACTAAGAAAAGGTTACTGCGCCAATGTTCATGTTTTTAGCTTCCTTAAACGAGTGAAATGAAAAATGACTTTCTTCATTTTGTTGAAGCTAAGCTATATTAGAATGAAATTCTTCTACTCCGCCAGGCGAGCCAGTCAGCGGGTTAGTAGGAAGACGAGTGGCCACGATCTACTGAAGTTGCTATCGGCTGAAGAACAAGCATGAAGAAGCCCCTTCCACACTTTGCTGATTTTTCCCTTGCTGCATTAGTTAGACAAAAAGCATTCGACTCTGGCCCATAAGAAGAGGACAAGGGCCTACGAGGAGAAGGTTTCGAGACATTAAAAGGCATATATTTAGGAACTTAGACTGAGACTGAGCTTGCGTCTAAACTTGAACAGGTACTAACATTTAAGTAAAACGCCCTCCAAGGCCGCAAACGCGCGATTTAAGCCTAAGCCACTTTTTCTGACTCGAGGCAAGCCGCCCCGAAAGAAGCCTACCTAATCGTTCCAGCTAAGGGAAGAAGCCAGCATAATGTCTTTATTGTGTATTGAGCTCGACTTGAGGAAGGACATGGTCAAAAAAGTCTGTCTAAATACCAAGCGGGGAGTGAAATGGCAAGAAAGACTTTATCCAAATCCCTGGATTTTCTGCAAGAGCTGCGGCTCCATGGATCACTCGCCTATGGATTGTCCCTAAAACAAGGGTTAAAGAACCTGCGGATTCAAAAACGTTTGAGCCTGAGATGGTCAGACTTATTTCCCTGTTCCTAAGGAAGATCGACAGAACAAAACTGGCCTTGATATGGTGGAGGACAGAACCATATCAGCAACCAGCTTTCGCCTGCTTTCTTTTTTTTTTTTTAGTACCCGAAAAATCGTTCTTTCTTCCCCATTCAGGAAGCTCAATTGATTGCTTTAAGGCGTGGGCCGGCCCGCTAGCAGCTCAATTGAAGCTACCGCTCACATCCCCCCGCTATGTTCTAAAACGGCTTCTTCCCTTAAGGTGCAGGCCGCTTATCAACATAAGCTTTAAGGCAATGGGTATTCTCTCTAACTCAACAAGTGGTACCACCCCCCAACCCCCCTCTGAGGGGGGAGCTCGTAGGCAACTGCTCCGGCTGCTGCTAGTAGCTCTTTCAAGAGCTTGAGGCGCGGGCGGGCCTATGCCCTATTAAGCTTTCATGCCCGCTCCCTTCACTGACCGCTATGTTCTCAAACGGCAAGAAGCCTTTAGGGCGAGGGCTGGTGTTCATGAAAGCGGTGTAGCTCTTGAAACAGTTCATTGCCCACTCCCCGCATCAACTGTTATCACACGGCAAGCAGCTGTTAAGGCGCAGGCCGCTTCTCAACATGAAAGCGGTGGAGCTGCGGCTAGTAGCTACAGATTGAGTTCAATGAAGGCGCGGCCCGCTTCTCATCAATTAACTCCCTTACCGCTAACCTATGACAGCAATGAAAAGACATAGCTTTAGCGGGGAGTTTCTTTACTGTCATATGAGGCGGGTTGTTTCCGGTTAGCGAGGCAAGTGGTTCAACCACTTGGTGAGCGGGTGCGCTGCGGTGCAGCTAGTAGAGAAAGAAGCTCCGGCCTGACCAGGTGGTGACCTGGAAAGGTGCACAACTTGACTAGTCATCAAGTGCCATCCCTCGGAAGGGACAAGTTCTCTTTCGACTAGGGGAGTTCGAGGTTTTCTTAGATTGCACCTGGACTCGTTAAAGTTCAGGCTCGCTGGCTGGGTCTCATCTAGTAGATCTGAACCAGTGGAACCCATCCAGAGTAGATACGTGGAACAAGTGGGGCTCCGTTTCACGCCTATTCTGGGTGTGTCCCAAGACTGGTAGGTCTCTGGTTGTGACCCCCGGAGGAACCCCGGGCGATTCCTCCTTCTGCTTAGGTTCAATGTTGATCGAAAACGGATCTCCCCTCAATTATATGATTAAAGCAAACTTCCATCACCGGATGCAGGAAGTCAAAAGCGCTCATAGCCGATTACTTACATTTACTACAATTACCGTGACTTCATTTTTTAAATATAGTGGGAGGGGGTCGATCCGGAGACATTACATGCTGGAAAACGGATCTATTCAATCAGCCTTGATAGAAAGCAAAACCCCTCCCCTATAATAAGGACAAAGACTTTGTTTCGAGAGTCACCCCAAACATTTGTCGGAGAAGCCTTCCTTACATAAGTAGATTCAGACGACCGTGGACAGATCAATAAGAAAATGTGAGAAGGACGATGACATCCGCCCCAACTTCGGTAGTTCTGAAGGGCACCTGTTCATCCTGATCCTATACCTCCAAAGCCTGTTTCAGATCCGCCGCCGCGTACATACGATCCTAATGCTCGCTGTGATTATCACATGGGAAGCCCAGGGCACTGGACTGACAGATGCTACAACTTGAGGCATAGGATTCAGGATCTTCGTGATCAACCACAATTGCAGGGACTAAGGGAGTTCAAAGTCGAGCTTTAGATAGGAAGCCCAGCTTAAAACAAGAAACAAGCCCAATGTTATTAAAAATCCACTCCCGGCGCATGAAAGCAACACTGGGGCAGGATCGTCCACCAATGAAATCGACCACAAAAGAGTTCGATCCATCCCAGTTAATTACAACCCCCGGGGCCAAGGTCCGTCTGAATCTTGGAGAGGAAGATAATGCCGTATCAGTCTGTATGACATCCTTGTACCTCAAGAAATATCGGTTCGAACCACAGTTCAACTTAACTCCCGATGATGTTCTTCAAGGAATCAAGGAAAAATGGCTCCGGCCAGTGGCACCAGAGGATTTGCCTCTGATTGCTTATCACGATGACGGCACACCCGTTTACCAAGAAATAGTCAATCTCGAGACTCTCGCTCCCTACTTAGGGGCATTATAAAGCCCACCAGATGGGAACAACGTATTATTGCACGAGCTCCCAATGGAAAACCTTTCCAAGACAAGAAGGCACTTGGCAGACTTGTCACGTCAAGTGGGAAGGTTGTTTTTGTGACATATGTCACCCCCGGGAACACATATTTCGTAATCAATTTTGGGATAAGCCAAAAAAGAGAAGAAAGAGGAGAACTAAAAGGAGGAATAAACAAGCCAAAACAGAAGATCAGCCTATGGATCCATCAGAAGACTGGGATTGGGATCTTTGCGAAGGAATCCAATCCTTAACGCTGAAAGAGGACCCCGCAGAGTCTTCTCAGAAAGAAGACCCATCCCGACCCATCACTCCTCCCGGAATGAAAGTCCGTCTGAATACTAAAAAGGGGACAAAAATCGCTGACGTTAATCTGGTTAGCTCGTTACCAGCGGCCCTGTCGCGTTACTTATGCAGATGTGCTTCCCAAGATCGAAAAGGGATTGCTGTTCGCTGCTTATCCACGCGACTTCCCTATCATTGCATATCATCTCGATGGGACTCCGATCTATCAAGATGTCTTCACCAAAGCCGCTCTCACACCGCTCTTCGAAAAAGGAGTCCTTGTACCTGCAACAGAAAGTGCGTTCCCCATCATAGCCTATAAGCTCGACGGGACGCCATACTACCCTACCAAGATGAGAGTGATGATCTCCCCAAAAGCAAAAAGAAGAAGAAGAAGTCCAGCCAACAGATGCTAAAAGAAAGATATGAAGCAGGAGACCGGCCTCTTAGGTGAACACTCAGGGAAGTTTGACTATTACGTCCAATACTCGAAGCCCCCTGAGCCTGATCCTGCATTGATCCCACCGCTTCCTTCCTGGGATGACTATCCCCCTGTACCAACATATACCCCGGGACCCATAACGGGTTCGCTGGAAGAAACTGTGGAAAACACAGGATGCTGCTTCATACCTCCTCAAGAGACTCTACCGATCTTGGAAGCTAATGACTTCGATCAGATATACCAGAATCCGGAGGAGCAAGATCGTGCTGAAAGGGAGATAGTCAAGAAGGAAATTGATGAGTGGATGAATGAAGTTTACCCTAATGTGGCTGACAAGCTACTTTATGGGAACTTTAACCAGGACTTTCACGGGATGGATGCACGCACCTACGTTGAGAAGCACAGGGATCAACAAGGGAAATTTGACCCTTATCAGCTCATTACTTCCCCAGGAGCTAGGGTGCGAATCAGAATCAAGGAAGAAAGAAATGAAGAGGAAGTAGATTACAGCTACCCTAGCTCGACTCCTCCCCGAGGAAGAAGAGCAGGTTCCGAAGAAGCAACATCAACCGACCGGTCCGAGTTGACACATATGATGAGGGAGTTAGAGCAGCTCAAAGGACAAATGAAGATGATGGTGCAACTAATGACAGCTATGGTATCCTCCAGGGGAATAGAGCCCACCAAACTCCTCCCTCAAGTCCAGCAGCACAAAGAAGAAATGGACAAGCAGGTCAAAAAGAAGAGGGAATTCGATCCCCTCCCAATTCTGCCATCTCGTCTACTTCCAGAATTGATTGCATCAAAACTGGTCACTCCCATGCCTCCTAAACCGGTGAATCCTCAGGCTCCGGGATTCAATCCAGATGCAAGATGTGAATATCATATGGGAGGTATAGGTCATTGGACCTATGATTGCTACCATCATAGGCATCGGATCCAAGATCTTCTGGACCATCAGTTGTTGAGTTTCTATTGGCGAGGGAGGAATGCGTATTACGCTTTGAAGAATCCATGCCCTTCATTGCAGGATGAATCAGAGAGTAGTAGTCTATGCAAGAAGAGAAAGACGTCCCAGATACAACCACCCATCTCACTCAAAGATAGGCTCGTTTGGCCTAAGGTGAAAGACGAGGATTGCACAGAGATTAACATGATATGCCCTCCGATCCGGCCTCAACACAGGAATAGCCCTGATCTGCACAACGTTATCTCCCAGATCGTTCAGAATGCACCAAATAGGCCTACGGTGGTTTCCTACCAAGGATCGGCCCCTCGATCCACCTACCTAGTACCAGTTCCATCACAACCACAACCGCAGCCCCTTGTCATCACCATTCCAAGCGCATCATTGACCGCACCAAAGGTTCCGCAAACCCTAACACTCAGACCCATCCCAAAACCGATGGTTATCACCTATCCACCCTCGAAGGGACCCATCACTATCAGCCTCCCTCAATTGGAACCTTACACGGGAAATCATGCTGTGCCTTGGAATTACGGCATCGAGGCTACTACCGAACAAGGGGAAAAGATCGAGCCTGAGGTACTTCTGAATGCCTTCAATTCGCTTGAGAAGCCGTCTCTTCTTCGTAAGTTCTCCCCAGACAAGACTCCTTGAAGGAGGCCAGAGTACTCTGCAGAGATTGATCCTGTTGTTCCCAGACCCGCCTGACTAAATTGCCGAAGTCTTCATGAGAGAACCAGGCAGCTTCCATTCTAAAAGGTCTTCGATTGGCAGGGAACTGCTTGAATAAAGGCTGTTCCACCCAACCCTCATCCAGTTTTTTTGAAAGGAGTAAAGTAAGGCTTTCTTCAACATCTGTACTGGATCTAACCCTTTATTTTGCTTGACTTTAGTTTTCAATAAGGCGCCCTACCCTATCGCTTTATGATAGACCACCTTACTCAAACTCAAATAGGGGGCATCTCGGGCATTGAGAGCAAGGAGACTGGAAAGGGCTGAGGTAAGGGATCGTGAGCCATAAGCAGCAAGCACAGTATTCCAGTAAAGGCCTTACTAATATAAAGGAGGAAAGGATTTTGATCAAGCTCACATTACTATGTTAGGGGATAAATGCGATTCAATCCCCGGGAGCTCTTTTTCCCTAAAGCGAACGGTCTACTCAAGCTCAAGAAAGCTATTGTATTGTAGTTACGGTACTCAATCAAGCCAGCCGTTCAATCAAGCCGATCGATAAAAGCACTTCTATTTCTGTGCTCTCCTTCGAATCTTTAATGAGCCAAGCTTCCTCACGCTTCACGTAAGCCCCCTTGTCCTCTCTCCTTACCTTATTCGATTTCGATTAGGGCGCTCCTTAAGGACCCTCAGCTTCGCGTGAGCTAAGCTAGCAGCTTTCCTTTCCTTAATAGTCGATAGTCGAGCTCGCTTCCTTTCCTGACTCATATTAGTACAGTATACCGGTGTCCCCGGCCCGATCTTTCTTTCTGTCTTAAGAGGGAACGGGAGTTCAGAGTCCTTGAAGAGTGAGATTCCCTTAAGTACCGCCTGACCCTAGACGCACTTAAGTAAGTTAAGCTCAGAACTTGCCCATTTCTTCATCTAACCGTAAGCGATTGCATTCCTTCCGCACTGGGGAGAGGAGAGGGCAGAGAAGAAGACGTCCTTCGCGCAACTTTCTTAAAACTCGAAAGAAGGGTAAAGCCAATTATTACACTAACAAAGAAAAGCAAGGCCCGAATCCGGAAGGAAGAAAACTCGAAGTTTTAATCTCTTCGAACAAAGAAAGGGGGACTGGGCATTGGATTGGATAAGCAGGAATTGTTGGAGGCCTTTTGGAGTAACTAGGAACAGGCTAATCAATAAATTGACTTCTCAAATTGACCATAAAATCTCAGGGGCTTTACTAGCAAGTAGTCCGTATTTAACCATTCTTTGGCGCTCTTTTCGTCTTTTTAAGAATCTTTTTTTCTCTTCATTATTATATAAATATATACTTCTTTCTAGAAGTCAGGGGAAGTCTCCCTACTCTGGCCTCCTGCGCCGGTCCAGAGGACTCAATGTTGACACAATTGGAAAATGAAATGACAAGTGGCACCAACCCTGCATCAGTGCAGGGGGGTGGGTAGGATTCTCTCCTACCGCACACCATTGAGCGTTTAAGGGTTGTTGGTGAAGGGTACCACCCTTCACGTAGTCTCTCAATAAATTCAGGTATCTTATCTTTCTTGGCCCTTTCTTACTACGTGTCCACTGCCGGTGGGGTTAGGGACGGTCGAATCTTTTCGATCTAACCGACGCCGCCTATCCGGAGTGGAGTGTGTTCCAGAGGCGGGATTCGGGGTAGTGACAGGGTAACCTCGTCACTATATCTGAATTCTGACCTCGGGTATCCAACTTCAAGGGAAGTTCTATCAGGGGCTTCTCGAGATGTGCGATATCGCTTGGTCTGATAACCCGACGCGCCACCCCTCGTGGACTGTATAGTCCTACGACTAGGAGAGTCGAGGAGAGCCTGTACGTTTAGCCAAGGAATTCAATGAGAAAGTAGAAAAAAATGACTAACAATTCTCTTTTATTTAATATCCTTGAACGTCTCAGCTTATCTTCGTGGCGGAGAACCTTTGAAAGTTCTCAGACACTCCGGGGTTGCCTTTTAAAGGTGACTCTGGTTGTCTTTGGCGGTTATACCAGTGATCTCGCGATCAGCGGATACCTATTTGCCAAAAAGGTTGTACGATTGGTCAGGAAGTCTGGACTTCTTCATTGTGCACTGTATTTGAAGCAGTGCTCGTCCTCGCTTCAGCAGGCCTATGGAGGAACAAAACATCTCCCTCAGTTATTACCAGTACCAATCGCACTCACCAGATCCGGGCTGCCTACCATCATTCCCGCCCATCATAGACGAGCTATACGGGTGGGTGATGAGAGGTCCGATCGTCTGGTTAAGCTGTACTTGTCGTGGTTCACTTTGTCGAAGCTGATCGCGTTGGCGAAACCGATCAAACGTTCGACTTTTGAACCTATTACAACTCAGCCACTAGACAATGATCGGATAATGTCGATAGTGACGCAATGAAAGTCGAGATTTATGTCACTAGTTCGACGTTATATGCCCTGGGTCGCCAACCTCCCGGTTTATCAAGGGATGAGTTGGATTCCAACATGGAAGTCTTTGCCTAACAGTGTTAAGCCTAAGCGATACGGACCGCCGTCATGCTTCACAGACGTGGTCTGGGAGATAGTGGCGTACGGTATCGTCACTTCAAATGGGTCATAGCACTGAGCACTTTCTTTCCTCTGGTGCTCTGTGGGTCAAACGCGTCCGCTACGCCTTTGATCCTATGAACACCACCTATACCTGGAATGATATAGATTGGTTCGATAGGTGCGTGGGAAGGTATTTACCGGCTCATAGCGCCCTTCCAGAATTTCCTATTCATTTCGGTAGGATTGGAATGGTGGAAGCCGAAACCTAGAAGGATCCTTGCCATAGGCAACTATATAAATCAGAGGTTGCTGCGCCCGTACCATGATTGGTTGATGGATATTCTCCGTCGTTTACCGACCGATGGTACGTTTAATCAAGAGGGACCTTTGTCCCGGTTAAAAGGGTTCAGTGATGTTTATAGCTATGATCTGAAGAACGCTACGGATCGGTGGCCGTTAACGTTGTTAATGGCAAGAATGTCCATGTTCTTTGGACCTACCTTGGCGAGTTCCGTTGTCCAGACTACATGGGTATCAAACTTTCTCAGTGCTACCCCCGGCTGTAAAAAAGCCGGCAGCTGTCTGCTTTGTAGCTGGGCAACCTCTCGGATACTACTCTTCTTGGCCTTTGTTCACACTATCACATCATATGGTAGTGTGGTTGGCAGCGGAGCGGGTTTCTCCCGGTCGCCGGTTTCAGGCCTATGCTGTATTAGGTGATGACATTGTTATCGCCGACAGTAGGGTTGCTTCTGAGTATGCGAGTGTGTTAGCGGATTTGGGAGTCACTATTTCTCACCAAAAGTCCTTGATCTCTAACACAGGGGTCTTTGAGTTCGCTAAGAGATTCTTTGTGCGAGGGGGTACTGTAGATTTCTCTCAAGTATCAGTTCGAGCATTGAGAATGTCCAGATGGACTCTGGGATTAGCTCTCCTTCGTGACAAGTACTCAATTAAGAAAGAAAGTTTACTTGCTCGTTTAGGTGGAGCGGACTCTTAGTTCGCTTCCGCATCGGCGTTCTCGCAGATGGGAACGCTTGTTTGTGGTCTTGGGAAAACCTGGCCGTGGTTCTCCACTCCCATTAGAGTTTTGGTTGGGGCGGGGCAGCCCCCTCAATCCGTCACGTCGAAGGGTCTGATAGTGGACGTAGTCCGACGAGAGTGAAAGCCAAAGGAGCTGAAGTGACCTCCTGAGGATCTCACGTTTGATGGGGAAGTGGAAATGTTAGAGCGTACTCTTATCCGTAATTGGGTAAAGTTATGGCTTGATCATTTACATTGGTACCACACGGTAGCTTCACAACCAGATGTGCGACTTCAGGATTTTTTGAGGGTCCGGTTGTTGAAACGTCCTGGAAGCGTCGAAATGACAAGTCTCTTACGAAGTCTTTGTGAAAATCACCAGACTCTTTCTCCCCTTCTCAACCAGGCTATTCTAGTTCAGGCAAGCTATTGATTCCATTCCCGAACTCACACTGTATCCCATTCCGGGAGGCAAGCTATTGACTCCATTCCTGATAACCCCGGCTTCACCCCCGGCCATTGGTGAAGCCGGGTGATGAAGGCAACGAATCTATCGATCCTATTCTTATCCCACCTATCGATCGGAAATATTGCCATCCTACCCATTGATTCTCGTGAGGCAACCCGGAATTTCTGCCCGCATCTGAACCCGTTTAATATATGCATCTGAATTCCGATTTCGCTACACAAATTCAACATATGGATCTCGAAGTCCTCACATAGCACTTTACCTATGAACAGGCACTGCATCTGGGACATCCGGAACGGAATCACGATCACTTCTCGTAACTGCATGACGCTTGTGGTAATAAACAACTGGTGTGACTTCGCTACTTATACCGAAAAAAAACTCGCTTTGGGTACTGCGGAAATCACCTCTGTTCTTTCCACCTCCGCTTCCGGTTCAGATGCAAGAAGATGTCTGTTGGGTACTGGTACTACTGGATAAACTACTACCTACCGGGGATAACCACTACCTAGGGTAGCTTTCTCTACCTATGGACGTGGCGCTTTCTCGACCTACGGAAGAGCGTGGATAGAGTAGTCATTATCTCAATCATTTCTGGGGGCTACTAAAGATGTAGTGGAAGAGGTCGGAATTACCCATTTCTAGATCCTCCAGACCGCCATTGCGATAGTAGCCACCATCCTTTTCGTTGGTCTACTTCTGATTGAAAGCTGCAACTATGGGGGGACCGACATAAGCAAGAGCTGGTGGATCACGGCTACCTAGCATCATGGCTACCAGCACCACCAGCATCAGTAGTTCCAGTAGCTGTTTCGGATCGAGATGCAGTACCTGTTCAATAGCTCACGCCCGGGTCGATATCCGTAAAACATCTCATATCCAACTGTTCAAGGCGCATATATAAGATCCCGCGTGCGCTAATTGACCCAACATTGATCAATGGCAGAATCAACGGGATATAAAAGGAGAGGCGGAGCCAGAGCCATTTCTCCGGGCTCCTTGAATCTAGTTGTAAGGCTGGAGAAAGGCCCTCCGATCTTTACGGAACTGATGGAACTGCATCTCTAACTGCTTGTGCTGCTTCAATAGATACATCTGAGAGCTGGGTCTGCTGCCGGGAGACGCATAAACCTCGAATCCTGCCGGAATGAATAGGTATAGGGGCTATTTGTTCTCGAATCGGAAGGGGTGGGGCGTCCATGCACTGGAGGTCGGAATCACGCTTACGAACGTCGGGATCTCGCTCCCTATGGCTACTGCTATTGGTGCTTCTGCCAGATCGAGACTCCCCACTCCTCCCCTTTCATTCAATTCCTTTGATCGAAGGTATAAGTGATCGGTTCATCTTGCTCGCCCACGAAGATAGGCATAGGAGAAAGAGATATGAGGTGCAATAGGGGGAGATGATAAGAGGACTGGCTCCACTCATCGCCTTACTAAATAGGGCTATGGGAATAAGAGCATACTAGCCCAAGGGCTGCCTTCGAATCGAGGGATGAGAGATCAAATGGAGGATTTATTCGCCTAGAGAGGGAATTGATGACGGAGGAAGAGAGGTACCGATTTCAAGAGCTGAACAAATCTCTCTTTCACGATTGAGGCTGGAGGAATGCCCGATCCGATAAGATGAGTCTCTTCGATCCTGCCTATTCATTCTATAGGGCTCGTGCAACTAGTGGAATAAATGGTTGTTGGTGAGGGCACATCCCGAAGTCAAGCGTAGGGCTTCCCCGAGATAGAAGAATTGGATGTTTTTTTTAAGTTTTTCTTTCCATTTTCACTCAAAAGCTATCTAAGGGGGTGTTTTAGTGCAAGAAGGTCGTCCGGTGGCCTTCGAAAGCTGGAAACTTAATGAGACGGAACAGCTTAATACTGTTCACGAAAAGGAGATGACTGCTGTAGTACATTGCTTGCGGGTTTGGAGACATTATCTATTGGGTGGGAAGTTTGAAATCCAGACAGATAATGTTGCAACGAGCGACTTTGATACTCAAAAGAAACTGACGCCAAAACGACGCCCGATGGCAAGAGCTTTTGGCAGAGTGTGATTGTACTTTGAAATATAAACCGGGCAAGACCCATGTAGTGGCCGATGCTCTCAGCAGGATCAGTGGTTCAGTGTTCGCCATTGGTACAGGTTGAAGGCGATATCCTCCAACAGATTAGGGCTGAAACCGAGAAAGATGTGGTGACCTCCCGTCTTCTAAAGCAAGTGAGAGAGGGAGTCACTCGGCGATTTTGGGTAGAGGACTCCGTCCTCTATGCTAAGGGCCAACGACCTTACGTCCCCAACAGTTGTGGGTTGAGACGTAGTAAACTTCTGAGCGAGAATCATGAGACTCCATGGGCGGGTCATCCGGGCCAGCAACGGACCCTGGCTCTCCTTTCCCGAAGTTTTGATTGGCCCGGATTCTTTGGAACAGTTTGTAAAAACCTGTCTTGTTTGTCAGCAGGACAAGGTTGAGCGGCAGAAGACTGCCGGCTTGTTGGAACCGTTACCTATTCCAAAGAAGCCATGGGTCAGTTTATCTATGGACTTCATCACTGGATTACCAAAGGTGAAGGATTTTGGGTCGATTATGGTGGTGGTCGACCGCTTTTCCAAGTATGCTTCTTTTATCCCCGCCCCACATGCATGTACTGCCGAGGTGGCCGCAGATCTATTCTTCAGGAATGTTTGTTGTAAAGTACTGGGGAATACCGGCTGATGTGGTGAGTGATCGGGATGCTCGGTTCACAGGACGTTTTTGGACGTCTTTGTTTGAGTTAATGGGAACTCAACTTCTCTACGACTAACCATCCTCAAACCGATGGGCAGACAGAACGTGTGAATGGTCTCTTAGAAGAATATTTGAGACATTTTTTTGCGGCCGGTTGATCTTTTGGATATTGCCAAATTATGTTATAACCTTCAACTGAGTTCTGCTACTGGAGCTAGCCCTTTCGAGTTGGCAATTGGTCAGCAACCTTTAACTCCAAACGAGTTAGCATATGATATAATTGTATTTTAAGGGGATGACCCCCCTTACCGTTCAGATTGAAGAAAGATCAAACCATATAAATTATGATATAATTTCAAGTCATCTCTGACGCGGTAGGAGCTTTCTTTGCTGTCCTTCTGCTATCGCGCAGTGTTCCTTTCTTATAGAGAGAAACGCGCTTTCACATCTTCTTAACGAAATGGCTGAGGAGAGGATGGACATACGAAGAGCCCTCCGCGAGAGCTTCCTTTGATAGAAGGACTCGGTGAGCGTCCTTCAATGCTTGCTTTGTGAGTTGTTTAGCCTACTTCATAGGTGTTGAGTGGTGGCAGGATTCTTTTCTCATAGACCGTCACCGTCATGGATTCTCCTTCTGGTAAAGACAGAGAAGCTGCGAGACTGGCTAGGGCATCTGCCTTTGTGTTCTGTCCCCTTGGCACATGTTCAATGTTGAAATATGCGAAGGTGCGTGCTAATTCGCTCGCTGCTGTATGATAGGGTAAGAGATCTGGTTTTATAACTTCATAGACGCCGTTCATTTGGTTAATTACCAACTTTGAGTCACCTCGAACTTCCAGTTGATGTACTTCGATGTCACGAGCGAGTTCCATTCCCATAATCAGCGCCGTGTATTCTGACACGTTGTTGGAACATGACTCCGACAAAGTGAAGGAATGCGGGATCATGTTGCCTTCGGGAGTAATAAAGACGATTCCGACCCCTGATGTTGGACGTCCTTTCTCAGATGTTCTTGAGGCGCCGTCAAAATACATCTCCCAGCTGAAAAACGTGAGCGCTCCCGCGCGCAAATCGAGCGGCTTAGCATTGGGTCTTGATGCGACTTCAGTGCAGTAGACTGCTTCGTCAGGCAATTCTTCTTGCAATTTTGAGTTCTCCCGTAGAGGATGTGCTTCCAAGAAATCTGCCAGTGCCTGTCCTTTCACGGCCTTTTGTGGTACGAATATTATGTCATACTGTGAGAGCAGTATCGACCATTTAGCGAGTCGGGCGTTCAGTGAACCTGCTTTGGTCACAAGGATCTTTAAAGGGTTGACTCCTGACACCAGGTATATGGTGTTACCAATTAGGTAATGTCGCATCTTCTGTGCTGCGAACATGAGAGCGAGGCATTCCTTTTGAACTGGTTATACCGGTGTTCTGCGGCAACCATCATTCGACGTCAGGTAATATAATGCGCGTTCTTTGCCTTCGTCATCCTTTTGGGCTAGCATCGCCCCAAGTGAATGATCCATGGCGCGTGTGTATAATATAAAAGGCCGACCCTGGGCGGTGGGTGGGTCTAGGCTAGGACTGGTGGTTGTGTTAAGTATTGCTTGATGCTCTGGAACGCGTTGTCACAGGCTTGATCCCATACGAAATCGATCCCTTTCTTCATTAGGCGTGAAAACGGTTGACACCTTCCTGATAGGTGTCGAGATGAATCTTCTGATGTAGGCCAGGCGTCCTTGTAGCCGTTTGAGTTCCCGGAGGTGAGTTGGTGGTTTCATTTCGACGGATGGCTTGAGTTTTGGCTGGGTCAACTGTGATTCCATCTTTTGTAATAACAAACCCCGACTCACTTTCCAGTTACTACCCCCATCAAGCATTTTAGGGGATTCATCCTCATGCTGTGCTTTCGAAGTCTCTCGAAGACCCTTCGTAGATCTGCGAGGTGATCTTCTTTCTTTCTGCTTTTAACTGCGAGGTCATCCACGTAACACTCTACTGTTTTATGTTGTTGATCTCGAAATATCTGCATCATAGCCCGTTGGTAGGTGGCACCAGCATTTTTGAGACCGAATGGCATCACCGTATAGCAGTACGTACCGAATGGAGTTCTAAAGGACGTGTGCCTTTCGTCGTCTGGATCCATTTTGATTTGGTTATACCCCCATCCATGAAAGAAATCTGTTCATATCCGCAGGTATTGTCTATAATGATTTCCGTGATCGGCAGAGGAAATTCGTCCTTAGGGAATGCGTTATTCAGGTCTCTTCAGTCAATGCAAACCCGAATCTGCCCGTTCTTCTTGGTCACTGAGACAATGTTTGCCAACCAATCGGGATGTTTCTCTTCTCTTATGAAACCCACATCCTTTCATTTCTGTACTTCTTTCTCAATCTTCTCCATGAGGAGTGGATGAAAGCGTCGTTGCGCTTGCTTGATGGGCTTAGCATCTGGTTTGATATTAAGCCTTTGGACGGCGATTTCAGGGTCTAGCCCAGGCATCTCAGCGTAACTCCAGGCAAATATGTCCAAGTATTCCTTAAGGAGCTGGACGTATTGTTCAGCTTCCTCTTCTGATAGGCTGGCACTTAGGAAGATTGGGCGAGGGTCGCCTTCCGTTCCCAGGTCAACCTGTCGAACTTCATCATCTGTGGGTGGTACTGGTTTCAGGTTCTCTCGAGGTTCTTCAGAGGGGTCATCTTCCCAAGTCATTCTTTCTTGCCCATCTTCTTCGACTGAAACCATATTTGCAGTTACTACCCGAAAATCATCTTCCTCGGGCTCTGTCAGGAACCCGTCAATCTCGCTCCAGTCTATTTCTGGGTCTTCCTCTTCTAACCAGTGCGGGCAATTGTGTCCACAATGATTCTTTGAGCAGAACGACACGGCCATTTGAGTTGGGAGCGTGATTCGGTGAGCGGTTGCTACAGTCTGTAGCCATGTTTCTTGGAGTTCTCCAACCTGAGTTTGGTTTTGCCTCTCTATCAGCCTCTCTTCATTTCCCGGAGGCGTCGATGGCTTCGCTGTGGTACAGTTTACAGCTAAAGGGAACAAGTCGGGTATGCAACTATTCGAATCCCAACTTTCGGACTCTCGATCTGTTTCTTCTTCATACTTCTTCGGGGAAGGGAGGTCAAGCGGCAGATATCCCTTCCCATTCGGAGAGAGATCCAGCCTCCGATCTTCTAACCAATCTTCTTTCTGCCTTTTCGTCATGTAAGGCTCTAAGGGAACCTGTATGCCCCGGCCGTTGTGGAATCCATCAGGCTCGTTCAGATTGTCGCCCATATTCCTCATCGTTGTCTTGACCGTATCATTGAATGTTTCGACATTTGGAACACCATCTGAGACAATTGGCCCTGGTGGTGGTGGAGGTAGATACGGACCCCTGTAGAACAGGATCTCATCATTCGTCGTTCTTCGCCGGCACTGTAAAGAATGCCCCATTCGGGTCTTCGATGTCCTGAGCATGCTGCAATGTTGGGATAGGACGTTTCGTGTCGCAGAAGTATGCTTCTCGGACTCGAGCCAATTCTTCTTCGTTATAAGATGAGGCATCTTCTACCACTATACTAATTACATGTGACTGTACATTGTCTTCATACGTGCCATTTTCAAAAAACGATGACCCCTCAGATTCTGAGCTTATCATGTCCGAATGAGTAGGCTGGTACCCCAATCCGGTAAAGTTGTGTAATCCCTGATCAGTGGTGAACCAAGTTGATTCCATGACTTTCCTCGTGACTGATTCTAGTGGTGCCAAGATTCCTTCGCCTTTCCCAAGCACGCATGGGTTGGAGAAGTCGTACCCCATTTCCGACATCATTCTTCTGACTTCTGTCTTGAAGTTATGGAATTCCGGCTTCCGCTTGACGGTGAGGGCGCCGCATGTTGGGCGCAACAAGCGTCCAGATGTTCTCACAAAAGTGACAGCTCCTTGTGACAATAATGTACTGTCTGGCATACTTTGCGCAACCATGTTCACCGTCTATCTATTGGCCCTGTTGTTGGCAAGAGGGTTTGGTACGTCGTTAACCGAGTACTTACCCGACTGAGGCTTTGGCTGAATTGTTTTGTCATTGATGAAGACCATGTACTTCTTCTGCCTCACCTCCGGTTTGCGAGCGATCACAAGTTCGGGATTTGTGTCCTCTTCGGCTTCTGCCTCTTGCTCGTACATCTGAGCATCGGCGCAGTGCGATTCAGAGGCTCTGAATGGCCTCTTTTCTGCGAAGACCTTATGCACTTTCCCTTCATCCCCAACATATTGAAAACTTTGGTGGAGTGTAGAGGGGACCACCAGATTTTCATGGATCCAGGGTCGTCCTAATAGTATCTTGTAGGACGTGTCGGTTTCAATGACATAGCAGGTCACTTGGGACTTTAGGCTCCCTAGCTGGCACTTCAGTCGGATCTTTCCAATTGCTTTTCGGGTATTAGCGTCATACCTACGGGATAGTGATGTTGGTGTAGCTCATTTGGTTAGCAGGGATTTCGAGGAAGGCGAGTGCTTGAAGCGGCATGACATTTACTGCCGATCCCGGATCAACTTGCACACGGGGTAATGGTTCTTATCCGATGTACCCAGTATGATATAACGGGCGATTGTGCTTTGCCCTGCCGAGCAGCATGTCCTCTTCCGTGAACGTAATGGTCGCCACTTTAGCTTCTCATAAGGCATGGCACTCACTCAAACAAGCTAGGAAGGTATTTCTCTTTCAAAACAGAGGAAGTCAGTGTTCAGTATCTCCTCACTTCACTTACGGAAGGAAATAGATTTATTACACCCCGGAAATGCTTCCCTTCCCCCCTCAGTCTAGGGGCGGCTCACATCCCTTGCTTCCCCGAGAGAGAAGCCCGAGCGAAGACTTCCTGACCTCAATGGAGAAGGATATGTTCGGAGAATCGGTGGGTATTACTAGAGAAATGCCCACTAGTAAAACGAAAATCACAACTGATTATCCGATTTGTTGATCGGTTTTTTTAGGAAGGGATTCTCCGATAACAACATAGAAATTCACTCATTTTATATCATAAATGAAGGAAAGATGACATTAAAGAAGTTAAGGGACATTCGGAGAATCGGGTGTTAGAAATGGTCTAAGAAATTCTAAATGGTAACAGTCGTGAGGGCTCTCGGTAGAGAGCTGGCTTCGCTATCCGCCTATAGCAGGAGCGTAGCGGCTTCGCTATCCGGTCGTTGGATAAGATTCGTTCGATAGTGGCCTCGGAACGGTAATGAAAAGGACCTAATCTAATAGACCGACCCGTTCGGTACAGGAAGTACTGAAGAAGACTTTCTTCCTTAGTCCCTTCTCCAAGAGCTTTCATAAGAGCGGCTCTCAGTGAGGGCGAATCACCACCCCGTCGACTTCTGTAATAAGAGCTGTAGCTGTATGGCTCTGAAGAAAAACTGGCTCTAATAAGAGCTGAGCTGCCTCGCCTCTATTTTTTATTATATATTTATATAAGTCACTATTTATATTTATATAGAGAGGCTTTTCAATCCCAATAAATCTATTCCGGGACTACCCATCCTGAACCTGGAGGTGAATAACCTTTCAGTATTGATTGAGTCCCCAATCGATTCTTAGAAGCATCCCTTTGAGGTAGGCGGGTCTATTCTTTCAGACGTGGTAGTAATCACTGGAAGGCGGAGTTTGAATATTAGAAGTGGTCGGATGGCAGGGAGGAAGATCAAATAGGAGAAATCTATCAATCAATATGGATCAAACTACCTGGCATGAATGCCCTACCTATCATTATCGGACTGCTAGTCATTCATTCTAGTCCCTTCCCTCCCTTCCAATAAGAAATCAATTCTGATTCCGGGATAATGGAAAATTCTCCCTTCCTCTCAATCATTCACTGCTTTTCACTACCTCGGGAGGGATGCTTCTGGACTCAATTATCTATCTAAAACAACGGATTCTTTCCCTTCAGGTTATTGAATCTCTTTCCCGGCGGGGAAAGGAAAACAATCTATTTTATCTGTTGAAAATCAAATTTCTCTAATATGAGCTTCCTATCGCCGATCAGATCTAAGAGATTGACCAGCTGGGTTGGTTTGGCTATTCATCTCTATCGAATAGTTCCGCCTGCGCGCTTCTCCTAGGCTTCAATTCAAGTCACCCTCCCCTCCTCTAGGCTTAGGCTCCGCTTCCCAGTCGTCGACGTTCCCCCCTCTGACCGTCCTTGTGATGGTTCCCTGGGATCGAATATTCCCACCTAGTACGTTGCCAATTGACGATGTATCGTCGTGTCGGGGCAGCTATAGGGCCCTTTCTAACGCTCTGTTGTACAGGCAGCTGTATCGAACGTGCAGATGAGAGCCCCGTCCTACCTACTAGCTAATAAGGTTGAAAGAAACGATGCGTCGAGCAAGCAGCGCGACCCCCGGTTCTACTTCACTAAGCCCCGTGCTTGTCCAAGGAGGAAGCCCATCCCACCAACGTCGAATCACCTTTGTTCTAGTATGCCTTTTGCGAATAACACGGACGAAGGAGCTCAACAAACGTGACCGGGCTGCTCATGAGATATTTTCTACAACACAATATACATTGCCTTTCTTTCTTCTTTCTCAAAACACCTTGATGGAATTGAGAGCAAAAGCAAATCAAACCCTACCCGTTCGAATGAATCGAAGAATGAATAGTGCCGGCCCAAACTAGCTGGGATTTTGGGGGTCACCGTCGCAGCCCTTTCCTCCAATCGAGTTGCAGTTGGCCTTGTTTCAGTCAGAAGGAGTCCCCGGGACCCTATCTTTAGTAGGTTCCTTAGTCTTCGCTCTCAACAACTAGTACGCCCTGTTCTCGAAAGCCGAAGAGCAGCTAAACAAAACTCTCATAGGCTGGGGCTGGCCGGCCAGGCAATGAGAATTGTTGAAGGACGGACTCGTCAGAGCAGTTATTCCTGCATTTGTTGACTAAAAGCCAAAGCTTCACACAAACCCAATGCCGATGTTCAACAGAAAGCAACACACACAAGCAAGGGATTGTAATTGCAGTGGGAATTCACTAAAGCTAAAGTCAGTGAATACCTTGTTCTTTGATTTCCCTCAAACAAGCAGATATTCTCGAAAGCCTCACGCAAGCCTAGAAGCTTTCAAGCCGAGTAACTACAAGCCGATTCCTTGTTGTTCAAACTCGAAAGCAGAAGAGACCCAAAAGCCTATCTCGAAACCAGCGAGTGGAGTCGCACGGAACGAGCCGTCGTCTGAAGTTCTCGGTAACCTAACCACTCTCAGAGGTGAACTCCTCTATCGACAGCCAGGACAGATCATAGGCCAGAAACTGGCAAGCCTAACATCAGCTCTTTCAGACCCTGGGTTTGGGTTTCTAAGTGACCAATCTTTAGGCTGTCCCTATGGATGACTTCCAGGTCATACTCGGTATGGAATTCTTGCACACTGCAAAGGTTGTCCCAATGCCATTTCTTGGCTCTATATGCATGATAGGTGAGGAAGCGAAGAAAACCCCTAACCAACAAGCAACTCCATGAGCGCTGACGCGCTCAAGCAGGCGTTGCTTCGGCCAGCTCATGAGTGGGCAATGTCTGTCTTGCGTACTATCCCACAAGATGGTACGTACGACCAGACTCGTCCGCTCAAGCGGCTTAGCAGGGTAAAAACGCTGTTCAGTTATGACCTATCTTCGGCAACCGATAGATTTCCTCTTTGGTTGCAGTCGATGATTGTAAGTGGACTGTTCAATTTGACTGCCAGCTTTTCTTGGGTCTTTTGTGGCCTTGGGGTGAATTCCTTTAAGGCCCCAGGACCGATAAAGGGCATCCCTAGGATGGTCAACTTTACTGTTGGGCAACCTTTGGGCTACCTCTCCTCATGGCCATTATTTGCGCTTTCCCACCAGTTCTTGGTGTGGCATTGCGCAGATATGGTATATCCGGGCAAACGCTTTAGCAATTATGCTCTCCTCGGTGATGATACCGTCATCGGGGACCCGGCAGTTGCGAAGGCCTATGTCAGAACTGTTTCGCGACTAGGAGTCAAAATATCTACTGCAAAGTCGCTCATTTCTGATATAGGTGGTCTCGAGTTTGCGAAGACATTTCGTATACTCGATAGGGATTTCACCGCGTAAAAATGCTAAGATCAACTCGATCTGCATGTGCTTGGATGCCAGTACTGAAGCAGTACGATGTGAACTCCCTTCGACGTCTCATTGAGACTGAGGGGGGCTGGGTATCGTAGATATTCTACTAAACCCAACAACTTTCATCCGTCCTACAATCGGCATTGGTTCCGTCACGTGCTCGTTTCCTTTTCACCTTCTGGGATATCGCCCCTACCATTTTGGTTATGGCTTGGGTATCCGGAAGGTATACCTATTAGCTGTTATCATGTTGGTATGGTCCGGCACTTTCTGGTCGAATCATGTAAACCTGATTGGAGATCAGTGTCTCGTATTTGCACTGACCTTCAGTCTAGGCTTGATGACGACGCCCAGTTCCTTGTAGAGCGGATGATGATTTCTCATTGGGTCATCTCTCTCTCAAGGTATTGTGCCTGGTGGAATTCTGCCTCAATTGACTATAGCTTGCCTGTGGAAGCTTTCCTTGATCCTCCCGTAGCATGTTTTAACCCTGAACGAAAAGACCAACTAACAAAGTTTGATAAATATGGTCTCATGTTCAAATGTTATGACTTGATACGGCAGAAAGCCCCTCCTATCTCCATAGGATGTAGGGTGGAGCCAGGACGTTTCCACGTGGTACAAACTCGAAAATCAAAAAAATAACTAATGACTTCGCTCGATTACTGCCTTATAGGGAAACTAATAGGGACAGACACTCAAGCGTTTCACCCCTATCTCTTAAAGCTTCTGAAAAACGTGAGCGCACCATTACTATATAGGCTAGATAGGGCGATACGGCTTTTCAGCGGAGCTGAGCCGTATCTTGCACGTTCCACTAGCCTTCATGCACTTTTCAGAGTTGCCAAGGTGGCGTTGGTGGTATCGTATATAAGAGAACGCCTGGTTTTAGGAATGGCTTTCCCTCATCTAAAAGCTGGTGTGTTCTCATCTTTTTTGAAAGAAAAGGATGTATAAGTGGCGGTCTTCTCGTCACTCGTCAGAGCTAGGCACTGGCTACAGGGCGCGTCAGTTGATAGGCTGACCGAAGCGAGGGGAAGAGCGGAGCTCCAACCTAACGAATGGAGCGCCGCCGCCGCTTACTAAGCGCTGGTTCTATCCCGGCCAAGCAACCAAAGCCGGGGACCTAGGTGGGAATAGTGAAAGAAATCGAAGGGGAACAAGCGGGGTAGAGGAATTGGTCGACTCATCAGGCTCATGACCTGAAGATTGCAGGTTCGAATCCTGTCCCCGCCTAAGAAAGAGTTATTTCAGAGTCCGGTAACAGAGAAAAGATCGAGAAAAAGCACCTCCCAAAGTACTTTGACGAAAGTAGGGCAAGGGTGCCCAATCGTTTTTCGAAAGACTAGAGAACCTGAAATCAACCACGGAGTCAACTAGCTTTGTGTGGTTTTTCTTGTTCGAAGTAGCAGAGTCAAGATCGAGAAAAAGCACTTCAAGAGGTACTTTTACGAAAAGTCGGAGTGCCTAATCGAATCTTTCGAAACACTAGCGAACTAGAAACCAACGCAATCTCGATTTAAAAAGATCAAACAACTCAACTAGATACTTACGCTTCAATACTACTCACTTACGCAAGGATACATGAAGGAAGAAATAAACCGTGAAAAGTCAGAAACAAAGGCATCTTCTTCCTTACCTTAAAAAAAGTGCTTATTTCAGCATTTAAGACATGTTCACATTTACTTAAGTCTGGTTAAGTCTGATCATATATTACGTCATAGTATTCGGGGGGGAGAATGGCTGTCTTCTGAAGAAAGAATTCTGCTGCTGCTTATTTGGTTAATTGTTGAGTACTCTATGCATGTTACCCTTGCTAATGTACAAGGTATTCTAGTGACTGGTCAACGCTTCTTTATTATGGATAGAATGACTTTCGTCAAGCTACTTCTCTTGGTGTCCACTTTTTTCTTTCATATTGTTTTATCCCTATCTCATCGACCTAATGCAGAAGAAAAACGTTGTTGAGGGTTGTCTATGTTAGGAATGCTAAGATCTGCTGCGAAATCACAGGATCTCTTTTGTTTGATTAATTAAACGAAGTCAAAATCTGCGAAAGTGATGCAGAAATTTACCCGGAAAAACGATGAACCATGAAACTCCAAGTCCCTATCAATTCGTAACTGATTTAAGCATCCAAGAAAACAAAAAAAGAATCAAACCCCCTGGGGTATCTCTGCATAAACTATTAGAATATTGATCACAGAAAGTTTTTTACGGCAAAACCAGAGCAGAGGTGGAAACCGATGCCGGAAACAACCTCACCAGATAACTCACAGGGCAATAAAACCCTAACCCGACATATTCATACTAACCTGGTAAGATCTGATCTGTGCGAAAACGATGAGTTAGTTATATATAACTAGTTATATAATCGTTATATTATATATAGTATAGTTAGTTATACCAACTCGAAGCCCATAGCGAGAGGAAGAGAACGCCTCAGACAGATCGCAAAACAGCACACCCTGGGGAGGGTTAGGATTTTTCTTTCCCCGGGAAAGAGAGAACCAAACCCTAGAAGAAACTCAACTCCACCCACCAAGAAGCCCTAACTCACCTACTCTCATCCATAACTAGAGGAGAGAGAAGGGAGAAAAATCAGACACCTAGGGTGCCACGTCACCCGTCTTTTGAGTTACCACATTGCCTTTCCGAGAGAGGACCCGCGGCGTCAGTGAGGTCTTCGACCGAAAGAAGGTTTCCCGTGAGGACAGAGCCCCGGACTCTTCCTTGCTGGTCGATCATATTCGTCGAGTCGTCTCTCACCCCCCGAAGGGGCTTATCCAGTTGACGTATATAAAGAACTTCTCTCTGTTCTGCGCCATTCGTTCTTCCGGGTGGTCACTTTGAAACCGGGCGGCAACTGAAAGTTGGTTAGGTTTGGGATTGGTAAGGGAGAAGTTTCGACGGCCCTAGCCGAATCCGTACGGCCGGCTGTATCCACCGGGCATCCGTCGTGGGGGTCATCCTAACGCCAGCTGAGGGGGATGGGCCCAGTCCCGTAGAAGGCGAGCTCCATTGGTTGAGGGCCCAGCTGATTGGATGTAGACAGAGATATAGAAAGTGTGCAGTGAGGGATCTTTATAGGTAGCCAGTCTTTACTTGACTCGGCCCGACGCCTGGAACTCCCATGCCTTTCTTGGTCGGACCAACCCAACCGGCGATTTCCGACAAGTCTTTCTGAATTTTGAGAGCAAGAAGCGGAACAAAAAGAAAGCTTTCTTTATCTTTATGGATAACCAATCCATTTTCAAATATAGTTGGGAGACTTTCCCCAAGAAATGGGTACATAAAATGGAAAGATCGGAACATGGGAATAGATCTGATACCAATACGGACTACCCATTTCAATTGTTGTGCTTTCTGAAATTTCATACCTATACACGGGTTCAAGTTTCGATCGATATTTGCGGAGTTGATCATCCCTCTCGAAAACGAAGATTTGAAGTGGTCCATAATTTACTGAGTACTCGGTATAACTCACGC